TTACCAGGAGTAAGCGCTATAGCCTGTTTCCAATACTCAGCGGCTTGATCGAACCAAGCCTCCGCTATTTCAGAATCCCCCTGTCGAATGGCCTGTTCTCCCCGGTCGGAATAGGCGGGTCAATTCCTTCCCTTAGAACCGTACTTGAGGGTTTCCTACCTCATACGGCTCGGCAGTCAATTCTTTTGGTGTCCCATTTTTTTACCCTACCATATATTCAATTGAATGAGATTTCTCATGGATCTATCGATTTGTCTCGGGTTAACCAAAAGAGGTTAATTAGATGAGTTTCAAACTTTAATTTGGATTAAATTAATAATAAGTTTTATCTTTTCTCCCACCTTCAGAAAAATAAAGCATAGGCGTTTCGGGACTATCGTCCGTTAGATTTTTCTGAAAGGTAACTATCTCGGTTTCATATCATATAGAGATTTATATAGAATCCTTGAAAAAGACTTCTTCCTCATAAAAAAGACTTACTGTCTTTGGGATCTAATGCTACACCGCTGCTCAATAACTTAGGGGACCGGCTCTATTACATAAGTTGATTCCTAATTTTTATCTCATATCATGACATAAATAAGCAGTTCTTATTTATTGTATCGGCCCAAAACCTCGCTAATTGATCTTTACGGTGCTTCATCTATCAATTAGATCCTTTATCCATAGACTAAAGTATCTAGGCATATATATTTCTTCATATTTCGACTTCTATGAAGTTTCTTTTTTGTTGTTACAGCTGATAAAAATCGTTTTTTGGACGATGCAATATGTAGAAAGCCTATTTTTTTCTAGTATTTTATTTACTAGCGTATTTATTTACTAACGTATTTGCTCTTTCTTTCCTTTTTTTATTTCTATAGTGGAGATAGTCGCACGTAATGACAGATCACAGCCATATTATTAAAAGCTTGTGGTAAGAACGGGTTTCGTTCTAGTGCTCGAAAATAATATTCTAAAGCTTTTGTATGTTCTCCGTTACTGGTGTAGATAAGGCCTATGTTATAGAGTATATAACTTCGATCATAGGGATCAATTTCTAGTCGCATAGCTTCATAATAATTCTGTAAGGCTTCCGCATAATTTCCTTCGGATTGAGCCGACATCCGTTACGGTCGTCATTCGATTCAAAGAATTCTCCGTTCCAAAACCGTACGTGAGATTTTCACCTCATACGGCTCCTCCTTTATGTGCATAATGAGAATAATCCATGGAATTAAAAAAAAGTCGAAATATTGTCATTATGAACTGAGCGGGGCTAATGTTTTTACAAGAAATCTCTAGCCAACCCTCTTGCAAAAGATCTTTTCTTAACATCAAGCGTGTTCGTACTAGATAAAAAAGTAAACTCCAACGATTTCTTTGTTCTCAACGCTCCTTAATTTCCAGGAATTAGTCACTTCAACAATCTTCGATGGTTATATGGGTATCCAAAGTACGAACAAGATGGATGTTTGTTGTCCCAACCATTTCTCTTAGTTCCGATCCCGATAAGGAAAGGGAATCATTTCTAACAAAGTTTTCGTGTTGTTGATTCCTAGGTGTAGTGCTTCTTCCTCTATGCCGCCTATTGGTACTAGTGTAGTAGGGTTGACCCACAATACAGACCCATAGGTGTAACCTTTCGCTCAATACTCGAATCAACAATTGAAGCATCTGAGGTTGCATTAATCGGGGATACACGACAGAAGGAATTGCTTTATTTATAAGCTTCACCTTCAACAAGCGTAGATTTCTTTTTTTTTTCAATAGTCTTTTTTTTTCTATTCTGAATCATGTGTCTTTTTCCTAAGACTGAGAGCGGTAAAGTAAATAAAGTAAAAAAAAAAAATAGATATAATAATAATCAAATCGCACCATCTCTGTAATAAGTAAATGCCTCTTTTTCTCCTGAGGTTGTCGGAATTATTCGTAATAAGATATTGGCTACGATTGAAAAGGTCTTATCAATAAGATTTACATTTATCCGCGATCTAGGCATAGGTAGCAATCCATTCTATAACTCTTTTCATTACCCCTCGTGAGAAAATAAAATGATCTCACAAACAAAGGAAGTGTACAGTACGAAATAACATAAAAGCAGACCCATTCCATTTTTTTTTAATATATATATATATATAGCCCTCTACTTTACTTCAATTTTTTTTGGCAGGAATCAAGAAAAAAAAGAAATATTTGAATCCTATTTGATTTTGATTTCATCCAAATTCATTAGTATAAGAATAAAGTATAAAAATCAAAAGAATTATTCCGATTTCATCGAAGTTGAAGAATCAAAAAATTTATCCTACGGATTAGGATAGATTAGCAAATTAGAGAAGTTTTGATTAAATTATGATCAAAAGAGGAAAAATAATCGAATAATGGTTCTATGATGAAAATAGAATAACTGTCCTTTTTTGTGTTTTGTGCATAGCGGGTATACAACATATAATCAAATATAAAAATCCCTTAGAGGATTTATGAATTTGTAATAGATTTACGGAATAAAAGGTTGTTG